GAAGAAAAGAAACTAATAGAAGTCGAAGACGCGGAATGGTAGTGAATAGAGAGAAAGATTCTTCTGATTTTCTTGTTCCTGAAAATATTCTATCTATCTCCTAGACGCCGTAGAGAATTGAGAATTTTCATGTCTTTCAATTCTCGTACTCGTAATTGGAAAGTTACGGAAGGAGATCCATCATTTTGCAATGAAAACAACATAAAAAACTCTGGACAATTCCGAAATCAGGCCAAGCGTCTTAATACATATGCAAAAAAATTCATTATTGGCCCACCATTGATTAGAAGATTTAGCTTGTATGAATCGCTATTGGTTTGATACGAATAATGGCAGTCGTTTCAGTATGTTAAGGATACAGATGTATCCACAATTCATTTAGAGTTACTTAATAGCCTATTTCTTATACCATATCTCTATCCCGTAAAATTCTCGAGCCGAAAGATGGATGCATATGCTGTGTTTCGTTTTGCTAAATGATATCAATTAAATGGTGTATCAATTCCATAAATTGGATATAGCAATAAATAAATCAGCAAAATTCTTTTATTTTAGATAGAAAAAACATTTCTTCTATCTAAAATAAAAGAATGTACCCTTCTATCCAAATCCAATTTGCATCGATAAAATAAATCAAAATTCCAGTAGTAGATGAATAATTGAAAATTTTTGTGTGTACGAGATTAGAATAACTTCAAAATAACTGACATAATTTTTTATTTTTCCTGATCAGAAAAATACATGAAAAAGAAAGGAGGTAGAAAAATTTTTGGATTTATGGTTAAAGAAGAAAAAGAAGAAAACAGGGGTTCTGTTGAATTTCAAGTATTCAGTTTCACCAATAAGATACGGAGACTTGCTTCACATTTGGAATTACACAAAAAAGATTTTTCATCGGAAAGAGGTCTACGAAGACTTTTGGGAAAACGTCAACGTTTGCTGGCTTATTTGGCAAAGAAAAATAGAGTACGTTATAAGAAATTAATCAGTCAGTTGGATATTCGGGAGCAGTAATTTAATCGTTCGAATTTTTTTCTTATTTTATTAGTAGTCTTATAGTAGTCTTAGATTTTTCATTTTGATGAGCCTCGTTTTGAGGAATTCATGGAATAATCCATTTTCATGGAATAATGAATTAAGGAAGAAAGGATATGAGTCTACCGCTTACAAGAAAAGATCTCATGATAGTCAATATGGGCCCTCACCACCCATCAATGCATGGTGTTCTTCGACTGATCGTTACTCTCGATGGTGAAGATGTTATTGATTGTGAACCCATATTAGGCTATTTACACAGAGGAATGGAAAAAATCGCGGAAAACCGAACTATTATACGCGGGGGAGGGGGATAGGAAGAGAGATGGTAGAAGGAGATAGGAAGGGGAATAGGAGGGTTCCTTAGGCGGGAGACGGGGGAATTCCTTAAGAAAGAAAAAAGAATAAGAACACGGATACATAACATAAAAAAAAGAATAGATAAGACGATATTCGCCCCCCCCCTACATGTTTAATTTCTTCTCCTATACAAAAACCAGCAAGACCTACTCCATTGGTAATTCCATCAATGACACCCTTATCAAAAAACTGCGTTAGTTCGGTTAATCCTCTTATACCCAAAGTAAAGACCCTAGTATAGAAAATATCTATATAACCGCGATTATATGACCAACTGTATATCCTTTTTTTTACTTGATCCAAAAAGGACTTTTTTGGACTCCCTTTTACAAGGAAATTTATCAAATCTAAATTCTGAAAAAAAGAATAAGCAGATCCATAGAAGATATATGCTATGAATAGACCAAAAATAGCTAGACTTACGGAAGAAATTGCATTAGTGATAAATTCATATGAATTTATGGAAGAATTAGAACTTTCCTGGAAAAAGTTTATTGATGGAGTTAGCCACTTTGATAATATGGTTAACTCCACTACTCCATTATCCATTAATCCATTTTGATAATGGATTCCTATGGATCCAATGAACAAAGTAAAAAGCAGTAATATAAGAAGAGGGAATAGCATAGTATTTCCCGTTTCATGAGGATAGACAGAAGTGTTTTTAGCCCCAAAGGAAGTACTAAAGGATCCTATACTATTTCTTGTATTACCATGAATTTTGGATATATTTTGTGAAAAAAAAGAAACTCCACTCTTCGTTGTTGATAAAAAGAAATCTCTATTGACTCCTTTGAGTATCCTTTTTCCCCATAAGGATATTGAATACAACGAACCCTCTTTAGTGCTACTGTAATTTTGAAAATGAACACGCAAGTACCCATCAAAAGTAAGTAAATATACCCGAAACATATAAAACGCAGTTAATCCTGCAGTAAAAGAGGCTATTATTCCAAAAAAGGGCGAATACAACCAACTATTACTAAGGATTTCGTCTTTGGACCAGAAGCAAGCAAGAGGTGGAATACCACAAAGAGAAAGTGTACCCCATAAAAAAGTAGTTCTTGTAATTGGAACGTATTTTCTTAAACCACCCATAAGAACCATATTCTGACTTTTATCTGGTGAATATCCAACAAGGGGTTCCATTGAATGAATAACGGATCCGGATCCCAAGAACAATAAAGCTTTCGAATAAGCATGAGTGATCAAATGGAATAAAGCAGCTTGATAAGAACCTATACCTAGAGCTAACATCATATAACCCAATTGAGACATTGTAGAATAGGCTAAGCTTCTTTTAATATCTCTCTGAGCAAGAGCTAAAGTAGCTCCTAAGAAGAGTGTTATTGTGCCTACTAAAGAAATGAAACTCATTATCAAAGGTAATGATATGAAAAGAGGAAGAAGTCGAGCTAGAAGAAAAATTCCCGCAGCAACCATAGTTGCTGCGTGTATAAGAGCCGAAATGGGAGTGGGTCCTTCCATAGCATCGGGTAACCATACGTGAAGAGGGAATTGTGCAGATTTCGCAACTGCACCAAGGAATAAGAAAAAGGCACACAAAGTAGTAAGTAAGGAATTAATCCCATTATTAGGAATCCAGTTATTAGCTATTTTGAACAAATCCCGGAACTCTAAACTACCTGTTATCCAAAAAAAACCTAAAATTCCTAATAACAGACCAAAATCCCCTACACGATTAGTTACAAAAGCTTTTTGACAAGCACTCGCTGCAATTGGCCGTGTAAACCAAAAGCCTATCAATAAATAGGAACACATTCCTACAAGTTCCCAAAAAAAATAAATTTGTATCAAATTGGAACTAGTAACCAATCCCAACATGGAAGTATTGAAAAAACTTATATAAACAAAAAATCTCAAATATCCTTCATCGTGAGACATATAATCGTCACTATAAATAAGAACCAGGATTCCTACAGTAGTAATTAGTATTAACATAATAGAAGTAAGCGGGTCGATCAAGTATCCAAATTCTAAGGAAAAATCATTATTGATGGTCCAAGACCATAGATATTGATAGATAGAACTTCCATTTATTTGTTGAATAGACAGGTGAACTGAGAATACCATAGCTATACTTAAGAGTAAAACACTAGGAAAAGCCCATATGCGACGAAGATTTTTTGTTGCTGTCGGAATAAGAATAAGTCCAAACCCCATTGACATAATAACTGGAAGTGGGAAAAGAGGGATTACCCATGCATATTGATATGTATGTTCCATAAGAAAAGAAATTGCAATTTTTACTTGAAATTTATACTTCAATTTTTCTATAAAATAAAATTGTTTCCGATTCACCAATTCTTATCTCTTTATGAAGGAATAAAAAAAAAAAAAAAAAGATAAGAAAAAATACTGGAATTCTTAATTTTTCAAAATTTATCTCATTGAAATAATCAAAAATTAACAAGTAGTTTAGTTAGTTAAATTCTAAAAGTTAATCAAATAACTTCGTTACCTAGTTATTACCTAAAGAAGGATATTTATTAAAATACAAAAAAAGATTGAATCATTTTACTTTACTATTCATTTTTCATTTTTTTATTTCTTTCTTTCTACTAAACTATTAAAATGAAGTAGTTCTCTTGTTTCGTAACTGATTGATTGAATACCAATGAAAACCTATGTTTATAGGAAATTCTAGTAGAACTGAAATCCTAATGACTAGTTTTAGAATGTTTAAGAGACTCAGTATTTTTTTTGTTTTCATTGGAATTCAATTATGGAATACCATTCTGAACTTAATTAACTATTTGAATTTTCCCTTCTTTTTATCCCCCATATAAGATGGGGGATAGGCCCCATATATCTATATATGGGGTATACTTGATATATAAATTGATTTAAATAGAGAACCTTTGTATATATTCTATATTATTAAAGCAAAGTATAAAATATATATGAAAAATATGCTAAAAAACTCTTGTCTTATCCGCATTAGACGAAATGAAGTAAAAAATAATTCAGAATTTCAGTATCTTTTAGTATCTAAGTTTAAATACTAAGAAAAAGCAGAAAGAAGGATTGATTTGTGGCAATAGATGTCTTTCACATACAACTAGAAAAAAGTAATCTCCTTTTTGAATGGCAGTTCCAAAAAAACGTATTTCGATGTCAAAAAAGCGTATTCGCAAAAATATTTGGAAGAAAAAGACTTATTTTTCCATAGTACAATTTCATTCTTTAGCAAAATCAAGATCATTTTCCGGCGGCAGCGAGCATCCAAAACCAAAGGGTTTTTCTGGGCAACAAACAAACAAATAATCTGGTTTTGGAATAATCTGAATTGACCTATCCCAAAGAAATTCCAATTATTTAATATGAATAATTCGGATTAATTAATAAATGTACTTTTCTGTGTCGAATTCCTCGGTACAATATTCTTAGAACTAACCCCTCTGATATATAGAACAAAAGTTTTTGGTATACTGTGTCCTAAGTATTCTTTTCCTATCAATGAACGAACTTTTCATAATAGAATCCTCCAATTTTATTATGAGGATTCTATTATGAAAAGTAGAGTATTCTTGCAATAGGACTTACAACTTCTACCTATCTTATCCAAAATCCACAAATAAATTGGTTTAGGCTTGGTAAATGGTATTAATAAGAGCGTAAAGGCTTTCATCCTAGCAATTTTTCTAAAATCCAAAATTCTTTGTATTTAATGATGAAATTTTAATGGATATATAGAAAAGGCTTTTTGGATTTTGTGCATTGCATTGAAAAAATCATTTAAATTTAAATGAGAAACTAATTAGAAAAAAAAAGAGTTCTATATTGCAACTGAGAAAAAACTGTTCCAACCCTTTCAAGCTTTGTTTCTATTGGACAAGGCAAGAGTTTTTTGTTAAAAAAAAATTCGCAATGATACTACCAAACGAAGTCTATTTTAATGAAGATTCTAATGTTCCTAAATTCTATGGACTCTCCCAATCTCGACGATTCGCGAGAAAATAACTATTATTCTTTTAAGTTACCTATTATTTCAAGTTAGCCGCCATGGTGAAATTGGTAGACACGCTGCTCTTAGGAAGCAGTGCTCAAGCATCTCGGTTCGAGTCCGAGTGGCGGCATTCTTGAAAAAGAATACAATAGATTAGAAAATGGATTCAATTCGAAATTTCCAATTTTGTAATGGGACCTCTCCTTATGCTATTTGCAACTTTAGAACATATACTAACTCATATCTCTTTCTCAACCATTTCAATTGTGATTACGATTCATTTGATAACCTTATTAGTTCGTGAACTTGGGGGATTACGTGATTCGTCAGAAAAAGGAATGGTAGCTACTTTTTTCTCTATAACAGGATTCTTAGTTTCTCGTTGGGCTTCTTCGGGACATTTTCCATTAAGTAATTTATATGAGTCATTGATCTTCCTTTCATGGGCTCTCTATATTCTTCATACGATTCCTAAGATACAGAACTCTAAAAATGATTTAAGCACAATAACTACAACAAGTACTATTTTAATGCAAGGCTTTGCCACGTCGGGTCTTTTAACTAAAATGCATCAATCCACAATACTAGTACCTGCTCTACAATCTCAGTGGTTAATGATGCATGTCAGTATGATGTTACTAAGCTATGCAACTCTTTTGTGTGGGTCCTTATTATCCGCCGCTCTTCTAATCATTAGATTTCGAAAGAATTTCGATTTCTTTTCTAAAAAGAAGAAAAAAGTTTTAATTAAAACTTTTTTCTTTAATGAGATTGAATATTTCAATGCAAAAAGAAGTGCTTTAAAAAGCACCTCTTTTCCTTCATTTCCAAATTATTACAAATATCAATTAACTGAGCGTTTGGATTCTTGGAGTTATCGTGTCATTAGTCTAGGGTTTACCCTTTTAACCATAGGTATTCTTTGTGGAGCAGTATGGGCTAATGAGGCGTGGGGGTCCTATTGGAACTGGGATCCTAAGGAAACTTGGGCATTTATTACTTGGACCATATTCGCGATTTATTTACATAGTAGAACAAATCAAAATTGGAAGGATACGAATTCCGCACTTGTAGCTTCGATAGGATTTCTTGTAATTTGGATCTGCTATTTTGGTATCAATCTATTAGGAATAGGTTTACATAGTTATGGTTCATTTACATTACCATCTAAATGATTACATAACATAAAACCCTCATGAAATGAAAGTTTTTTTCCTTTTTTGTTTGATTTGAGAACCCCTTGAACGCCTTCTCAAAGGGTTCTCAAAATTCGAGATAGATCTAATTAGACTTTTTTACTTTTTTCTGAATTATTTTGTTTTTCCACTGTGGAATATAGAGCGGACTAGTAAAAAAAAGAAAATCCTATTTAGGATAATAATTGAATAAGAGAGCCTCTACCCTGTCAACGGACAGCGAGAGAACAAAATCTGGATAAATACCAATTCCTATTACTGGTAAAAAGATACAGATTAAAAGAAAGAGTTCTCGTGGTCCAGAATCCACAAAATTTGCGTTTGGAACATGAAAAAGCTTGTATCCATAGAACATCTGGCGTAACATAGATAATAAAAAAATAGGAGTTAATATCATTCCAATTGCCATTACAAAAGTAATTAGCATTTTTGGCATTAACAGAAATTTTTGACTAGTAATTAGTCCAAAAAATACTACTAATTCTGCAACAAAACCGCTCATTCCTGGCAAAGCAAGAGAAGCCATTGAAAAGCTACTAAACATGGTAAAAATTTTTGGCATTGGGATAGATACCCCCCCCAGTTCTTCGAGATAAACAAGACGCATTCTATCACAAGTCATTCCCGCCAAGAAAAAAAGTGTAGCACCAATAAATCCATGGGATAATATTTGTAAAATAGCTCCATTGAGTCCAATGTTGGTTATGGAACCAATTCCTATAATTATGAAACCCATGTGAGATACGGAGGAGTAGGCTATTCTTTTTTTGAAATTTCGTTGACCAAGAGAAGTTGAAGCTGCATAGATTATTTGTATCGCTCCTATTATTACCAACCACGGGGAAAATAGATAATGAGCATGAGGTAACAATTCCATGTTGATCCGAATCAATCCGTATGCTCCCATCTTTAATAGGATTCCCGCTAAAAGCATACATGTACTGTAATGGGCTTCCCCATGGGTATTTGGTAACCACGTATGTAGGGGTATAATCGGCAATTTGACAGCATAAGCAATAAGGAAGCCACTATAAAATAGTATTTCCAATGTTGTAGGGTATGATTGATTAATTAATCTTTCCAAATCTAATCTTGGTTCGTTGGAACCATATAAGCCCATACCTAGAACTCCGATTAAGAAAAAAAGGGAACCGCCTGCAGTATACAAAATAAACTTTGTAGCTGAATACAGACGCCTCTTTCCCCCCCACATGGATAAAAGTAAGTAAACAGGAATTAATTCTAACTCCCACATGATAAAAAAAAGTAAAAGGTCTCGCGAAGAAAATAATCCTATTTGACCACTATACATTGCTAGCATCAGGAAATAGAATAATCGCGAATTTGGGGTAACTGGCCAAGCTGCTAAAGTAGCTAAAGTAGTGATAAATCCTGTCAATAAAATAGATCCTAATGAAAGTCCATCGATTCCCAATCTCCAGTGGAAATCGAAGACATCTATCCATTTAGAATCCTCCTTTAATTGGATTAAGGGATCCTCCAATTGGAAATGATAACAGAATGCATAAGTCATTAGAAGGAATTCTAATAAACAAATAGATATAGTATACCACCTAACGATTTTGTTTCCCCTATGAGGTAAAAAGAAAATTAATGAACCTGCAAATATCGGCAAAACAACAAGTATTGTTAACCAAGGAAAATAACTCATGATAAAGTGATAAAGACAAGATACGTTTTGACCAGAAAAGCCCGTGCTCGATTATTTCGAGCACAGGCTTCTTCGGTAAAGAGGAATCAGACGATTCAAGTGGAGTTTTTTGTAACGTATCAATAAGATAGAGCCATGCTGCGGGTTGTTTCAGGCCCTAAATAAACGCGGACACTTAAAAAATCTGTTGGGCAGGCAGATTCGCATCTCTTACAACCCACACAATCTTCGGTTCTCGGCGCGGAAGCAATTTGCTTGGCTTTACATCCATTCCAAGGTATCATTTCTAATACATCTGTTGGACAAGCTCGTACACATTGAGTGCATCCTATACATGTATCATAAATTTTTACGGAATGTGACATTGGATCTATAAATTTTCCTTTTCAACATAAAAATTTTCGATCTGGTAAAAAATAAAATTAGTACTATATGAGTCATATGTATTGTAGACACCAGACGAAGCAATGGTTTATCCAAACTTCAACAAGTAATGCAATATATTTATATTTCTTAATCCGTTTGTGAGAAAGCGTGAAAAGAGCCAAGAGACTTTAATTTTGGGCTTCAACAATCATAATTATACGAATTGTACATACGAATTCGAATTAGCCAATAAATTGGCTATCATGTTTTCAATATAAATTATTGCAATATTCAAATTGCAATATCAATGAATTGAAAAAATTCAATAAGTAAAAAAGAATACTATGCAATAATCTACTCAAAAAATAGATATTATCAAATAATAATAAGAAAATTCGATTTCTATTCATCTTAATATTCCATATTATTATATGTGCGCTTTTGTTTAGAGGATTCTATGTCTAATTATTCAAAAAATTAGATTGATTGATACGAGTTGATTTCCTGTTACGATGGATGGAAGAAAGAATGGATAGTCCAATAGCTGCTTCAGCAGCCGCAAGGGCTATAACAAAAATTGCGAAAATGTCTCCTTTTAATTGGCGACTATCAAATAGATCAGAAAATGTTACGAGATTTAGATTAATTGAATTCAGTATAAGTTCAAGACATATTAGAGCTCTAACCATGTTTCGGCTTGTGATCAATCCATAGATACCAATCGAAAATAAATAGACACTCAAAAAAAGTACATGCTCAAACATCATTAACTAACTCCTTATCAATCTCGATTCATTTCAATATGAGGACAAGAATTGAACCGATTCAATTAATTAGAATAGAACAATTACACAACAAAAGAGAAAAGAAGGTATTTGTTGGCAGTAGATGGGTTTTACTAAATCAAAATTTAGATTCTTAAAATTTAGATTCTTTAGTTATTTATTTTAGATTTGGAATTCTAAGAATTTTGACTCATTCTAAGTATTTCTTATTGCCGAGCCATAGTAATTGCACCTATTAAAGAAACTAGAAGAATTATGGAAATGAGTTCAAACGGAAGATAAAAATCGGTTGCTAAATGAATCCCAATTTGTTGAACGTTATTTATGAGACCCTGTTCTACTATTTGGTTTGATCTTGTAGTCCAAAGAATTCCATACCATGATGTATCTGGGATAGTAGTCATTAGTGAAAAAGGAATAGTTACACAAACGAGTGAAGTGAACCCATCTCCAATAGTCCAATAATTCTTATCTTTAGACCATTCTGAGCCATTTACGAACATTACGGCAAATATGATCAAGACATTTATGGCTCCCACATAAATAAGAAGTTGTGCGACAGCTACAAAGTAGGAATTCAATAAAATATAGAATAAAGATATACAAACAAGAACTAATCCCAGCGAAAAAGCAGAATAAATTGGGTTGGTAAGTAATACTACCCCTAGACCCCCTAGTAGAAGAAGAAATCCCCAAAATAGCACAAGAATCCCATGTATTGGTCCAGGTAAATCCATTATGGATAAGAAGAAATTAATAGTATGAAATTTTTCATGAACTGACTAAAACTAAAAAATTCAAGGAAGGAAAAAGGGATTAGGATATTTTTTTGTATATAAGTTGTATAGTTAGAAATCACATCACGAAAATCTACTCTCATTTTAAATCAGGAGTAATTTGCAATAAGCGGTAGTTATTCGTTTTTCTTTATAGTTAGTAAAGAACTATTGGATTTTTCTAGCAAAAAATAAAAAATCCTAGTAATCAGTAATCGTTCTTGAATTCCGAGATTTTTCTTCGTCTATTTTACTTTGAGTCGAATTCCTAATTGTTTGAATTGTGTAATCTCCCATTATGGAGATTGGTAACCGACTCAAAGCAATTTGATTGTAATTCAATTCATGACGATCATAAGTAGAAAGTTCATATTCTTCAGTCATTGATAAACAGCTTGTCGGACAGTACTCAACACAGTTACCACAAAATATACAAACTCCGAAATCAATACTATAATTAAGCAATTGTTTCCTTTTAATATCCTTTTCAAATCTCCAATCCACAAGGGGTAGATCTATCGGGCATACGCGAACACATACTTCACAAGCAATACATTTATCAAATTCAAAGTGGATTCGCCCCCGGAAACGCTCCGATGTAATTGATTTTTCATAAGGGTAGTGAATCGTTATAGGTAAACGATTTGTGTGGGATAAGGTAATTATGAAACTTTGACCAATGTACCTTGCAGCGCGTATTGTTTGTTGACCATAACTCATGAACCCAGTTACCATAGGGAACATATTCTAAATATCTATGAAAAAGGGTATGTTTCTTTCTCTTGTTTGAGAGAACTTTTGTGTTGAAAATATTCTTACTGTTATTGTATTATCTTGTTTATAGTGAAACTAGTTGGGAAGAAGTTGTTAATAAGAGATTGCCCAGGGAAATAGGTAAAAGAAATTTCCATCCAAGATTTAATAACTGATCCATTCTCATCCTGGGTAAAGTCCATCTTATTGTGATAGAAATGAAGAGAAATAAATAAGCTTTAGTTAATGTAATAAGGATACCCATTGTCATTTCCAAAACTCCAACCATTTTATTCATTTGGAAAAATCCAAAAAAGGATATATAGGGAATAGAGAAATTCCACCCGCCTAAGTAGAGAACTGTTACAAATAAAGAGGAAACTAATAAATTTAGGTAAGAAACAAGAAAAAATAAACCATATTTGATACCGGAATATTCGGTTTGATAACCTGCTACTAATTCTTCCTCTGCTTCTGGTAAATCAAAGGGTAATCTTTCACATTCGGCCAAAGAAGAAATTAGAAAAACTAGAAAGCCTATAGGCTGACGCCAAAGATTCCATCCAAAAAAACCATATTTTGACTGTGCTTCAACTATATCAACTGTACTTGAACTGTTAGATAATCATAGTCGATGATAACATCACAGTTCCCATCGCTATTCCAAAACCGTACATGAAACCTTAGCTTCATACGGCTCCTCTATGATCATAAAAAAGGACTGTTTCGGTATTATCTCCCTGGGCGTAGATAGAATTAGGTAAGATAAAAATCGATTGGAAAGTCCTAAATTAGACCAAAGGAATTCTGTCTGCTCTGCTAGAATAAGAAAAAGCACTTCCGAATTGATCTCGTCCTTTATAATGAGAATTTTTCTTTGTTCAGTAATAACTTAATCTTGGAATAAAACACTCGTTATATCAATTAATAAATGGAAAGAATTGGGCATTAGTTCATGAGGAATTCTGTATGAATTTGGATAGAGGAAGGAAAGAATAAATAAAGATCCTTTTTTTGTATTGCATTCCATATCTTTTGTCCTATTCTTCTTTCCCTGGGGAGGGGGGGTACTTAAAAAGAAAAAAGGAATAAAGGGTTAATTCGTTCTTGATAGCCATTTCTTTAACAAGTGAATGGGAGCATACTCTGGATCGGAATCCGAAGAAAGTACTACTTGATCATTTCCACCAATTTCAAGTCCTTATTATGATTCCTTTTATTTTTATGAGGAAAAATCTCTAATGCCTTAGATTCCCTCATTACTAATCCTTTATGTACTTTAGTGTTCCTAACCGCTCACTAACTTTTGATGGATTCCCCTTATGATTATAAGTTATAGTAATAACTAGGAATATTCTAGTAATGGAATTCCATATCGCGAATCCTTTATTCTTGCCCGCTTCAAGATATGATGACTAATCAAAAAATCTCAACCTTGGGGTAAAGAGTTTACACAGCTTATGTTTACTTCAACTTTTTTCTTGTACGTAGGAAATGAGATTTTTTCTTTTTACTACAAATTAATAAGCTGTTTTGTTTCACTCATATAGCTATCTAGTTTAACTTACCAACCCGAATACAGAATAAGAAAAGGAAGATATATATTCAATGGGTTTTAGAGGAAAGAGATCCTATTTTAACGAATCACACGTAGAGATATTGCTAGCACACAAAAAGTTAATGGTATTTCATAACTAATAGATTGAGCAGCAGCTCGTAGACCGCCTGAAAAAGAATATTTATTATTTGAGCTATATCCTGCCATAAGAAGACCAATAGGAGCAATACTTGAAATGGCAATCCATAAAAAAACACCAATACTAAGATCGGCTAAAACAAAACGATACCCCAAAGGGATAACTAAAAAACTTAATAAAATTGATATGACTGCTATAGAGGGTCCAATGCTAAATAAAGGAATATCTCCTCGAGATGGCAGGATATCCTCTTTAAAAAGTAGCTTAGTTCCATCTGCTATAGCTTGAAGCAGTCCCAGGGGGCCAGCATATTCAGGACCAATACGTTGTTGTATCGATGCGGATATTTCTCTTTCTAACCACACAATTACGAGTACTTCTATTGTGATTCCCAGTAGGAGGGTCAAAATGGGTAGAATCCATATCAGTCCATAGACTTCTTTTAATAATTCTGATTTAGAAAAAGAATTGATAGTTTCTACCTCTACCCTATCTATTATCATTTCAACGATCAACTTCCCCCATAATGATATCTATACTACCTAATATCGTCATGATATCAGCCAATTTCATTTTTTTAACTAGCTGAGGAAGAATTTGCAAATTAATAAAACCGGGTGGACGAATTTTCCATCTCCAGGGGAAAAGACTATCATCTCCTACCAGATAAATTCCTAATTCCCCTTTTGGAGCTTCCACTCTTACATAAAGCTCTTGCTTTGACAATTCAAAATTGGGCGAAGGTTTTTTACCAAGAAATCGATATTCAAAATCATTCCATTCGGAATTCTTTGTTTTCTTAAAGCGTCGGACTTCTAAATTCTCATAAGGTCCTCCAGGAATTTTCTCTACAGCCTGTTGAATAATTTTGATGGATTCCCTCATTTCACCGATTCGTACTAAATAGCGAGCTAACGAATCCCCTTCTTTTTGCCATTGGACTTCCCAATCGAATTGATTGTAAGACTCATAAGGATCAACTTTCCGAAGATCCCATTGTATTCCAGAAGCTCGTAACATTGGTCCCGATAAGCCCCAATTTACTGCTTCTTCTCCGCTAATAAAACCGACTCCTTCAACTCGTTCTAAAAAAATGGGATTCTGTGTAATAAGTTGTTGATATTCAACAACTCCTCGTAAAAAATAATCACAGAAATCTAAACATTTATCGATCCATCCATAAGGTAGATCGGCAGCTACTCCTCCGATGCGAAAGTAATTATGCATCATTCGCATACCTGTAGCAGCTTCAAATAGATCGTATATCAATTCTCTCTCTCTAAAAATATAGAAAAAAGGAGTCTGTGCACCGAGATCTGCCATAAAAGGTCCAAGCCATAACAAATGAGAAGCTATGCGGCTCAATTCTAGCATAATTACCCTAATATAGCTGGCTCTTTGGGGTACTTGAATATTCTCCAAGAATTCTGGTGCATTTACCGTTATTGCTTCTGTAAACATAGTAGCTAAATAATCCCATCGTGTTACATAAGGTAAGTATTGTATAATAGTTCGGTTTTCCGCGATTTTTTCCATTCCTCTGTGTAAATAGCCTAATATGGGTTCACAATCAATAACATCTTCACCATCGAGAGTAACGATCAGTCGAAGAACACCATGCATTGATGGGTGGTGAGGGCCCATATTGACTATCATGAGATCTTTTCTTGTAAGCGGTAGACTCATATCCTTTCTTCCTTAATTCATTATTCCATGAAAATGGATTATTCCATGAATTCCTCAAAACGAGGCTCATCAAAATGAAAAATCTAAGACTACTATAAGACTACTAATAAAATAAGAAAAAAATTCGAACGATTAAATTACTGCTCCCGAATATCCAACTGACTGATTAATTTCTTATAACGTACTCTATTTTTCTTTGCCAAATAAGCCAGCAAACGTTGACGTTTTCCCAAAAGTCTTCGTAGACCTCTTTCCGATGAAAAATCTTTTTTGTGTAATTCCAAATGTGAAGCAAGTCTCCGTATCTTATTGGTGAAACTGAATACTTGAAATTCAACAGAACCCCTGTTTTCTTCTTTTTCTTCTTTAACCATAAATCCAAAAATTTTTCTACCTCCTTTCTTTTTCATGTATTTTTCTGATCAGGAAAAATAAAAAATTATGTCAGTTATTTTGAAGTTATTCTAATCTCGTACACACAAAAATTTTCAATTATTCATCTACTACTGGAATTTTGATTTATTTTATCGATGCAAATTGGATTTGGATAGAAGGGTACATTCTTTTATTTTAGATAGAAGAAATGTTTTTTCTATCTAAAATAAAAGAATTTTGCTGATTTATTTATTGCTATATCCAATTTATGGAATTGATACACCATTTAATTGATATCATTTAGCAAAACGAAACACAGCATATGCATC